TTTCTCATATTTCCTTCAGATGAATATAAAACAAAAAAAACTCCAGAGTATATTTTTTCATTTCACGGGTCGAGAAATCCACTTCGAATATTTTTCTATTTACTTTTCTATATCAGAAAAAGAGAGAAGTTCCTATTTTTCAATCTAATACAATATTAAATTAAATAATAGGAGACTCAAAATGAAAGTTTCTTTTTCGCACTCACTCTCCATCACATTGTCAGAACAAAAGTGTCATATGTATCGATATGGAAATATTTGATATGTGAAGACATGATTTGATTTAGATTTCTATCTAATAGATTCTATATATTCTATATAGATAGAAATGGGTCTTGTTGTGTTCTGGAATCAAAGAAAGATAAGATATTGAAAAAGGCTCTTAGGTTGTAACTTGAAATAAACGTTTCTCTTTCTCTATAAAGGAATAGAATATTAATTTATTCCTAGTAACAAGAAGATTGAATCGGAAATATTGACAGATTCTTGTGGAGTCCAAATAAATATGAAAAAAAAAAAGAAATCTACTGTTCAAATTTCATCTCTATCGAATTTTAATATCAGAATAGTGGATATAGTCACGATTCAATGGGTTAGATCCACTTACTTTTTCTTTTGTTGATTTCTAATCTTTACAATTCTTTACAATGGATTTGATTGGAATAATATAATGCAAAATAAAAATATAAATATATATTTGTCAATTCAAGAGACGACTTATCATTATTCATTATAATAAACAAATGTTCAACTTTCTTTTAGAATTACTCTACTCTAACTCATTAGAATAATAACTTATTAGATAATAACTTATTATTAGATAATAACTTATTAGAGTTAAATTATAAGAGTTAAATTATACATTTTCTAATTTAATTATTATACATATACAGTTTATACATATACAGTTGGTTTTTTATTACCAATAAAAACAACACCCCTATTCTTCGTTTAAATATGAATACTACTATTTCACTGGAGTTTTATGAAAAAAAAAAGCCAAAAGCCCCTTATCGGATTTGAACCGATGACTTACGCCTTACCATGGCGTTACTCTACCACTGAGTTAAAAGGGCCGTTCGATTCAATTACTGAATGAATCAGTAGACGGATAAGATCTATTTATATATATATATAAGTATATATATATATAAGTATATGCAGTAGACTCATAGTGGCTAGTAGCTTATTCAGGAATGAGAATTCTAATTTACTTAACGTGTAGAGGGTAAAATGGGTTTATTGATATTGGATTTGATAAATATCAATGCAATGAATTGTTTCAAGGACGATCATAATTGGCTTATCAGAACAGAACGAAATTCATTTATTTGATTTGATTAATAGATGTACCTTAGCAATTCGACATAGATCCAATATATTTTATCGAAACATGTGATGAAGAGATTTGCTTTGTCCACCGAACCCAATTTTTAGAAAAAAAAAAAAAAACACACATAATTTTCGATAACTTCTTGCTCCCTCTTCCCAAAATTCCAGATTTACTTTTTGTTAATTTCCTGGCTTAGTGTGAGATAGAAATACGCCTGTCTCGTCTTAATCTTAATAATGAGTGAATCAATGAATGAAAGTGGAAGAAATGAAGTTTAACTACCTTTTTTATGTTTATGTCAGACCAATCACTTCCCGAAAGGATCTTATACTTTGTATTATTTGTATTATTAATATAATCTAGTTTCTTTTTATCGTTATAATATCGATTTATATAATATAATAATTTATATAATATAATAATAGAATAGATTGAATTTATATAATTTATTTCTATATAGAATAGAGTGGCGATTATATAGAATAGAGTGGCGATTATATAGAATAGAGTGGCGATTCAAATGAATGATTTATGAGTATAAATCATGAATCAAAAATGGAAAATCATAAAAGATGGAAAAAGCTTTCGGATCTAGTCATATCATTCCATTATATTGACAATTTCAAAAAACTGTTCATACTATGAGCATAGTATGATGGCGGTCAGGCAAATATGCCCCCATCGTCTAGCGGTTCAGGACATCTCTCTTTCAAGGAGGCAGCGGGGATTCGACTTCCCCTGGGGGTAGGGTACTACGAAAGGAAGTTGATCATGGATTATCAATAAACCTAGAATTGATTCTTCCTGGGTCGATGCCCGAGCGGTTAATGGGGACGGACTGTAAATTCGTTGGCAATATGTCTACGCTGGTTCAAATCCAGCTCGGCCCAATAATTCGCTGATCCGCCATAACATAAAATGCCCATTTTTTTGTATTTTGTTTTCCAGAAAAGCCAAACAAAAAAATTAGGGAAGAATAAAAAAAGTCCAATTTTCTGATATATCCATCCCTACCGCTATTTTTTTTTTTTATTTGTTCTATTTATTTGTTCCCATAAATTCTGACCTTGATAACGATCTAGATTCATATCAGGATCATTAAGTATAAAGTTTAATGAAAAGAAAGAGTAAAGTAAAGAAAAAAGACTCTTTTTTTTTTCATTTAAAAATTGATTATCGATCGATTTGGCAATAACGAAAGGATTACTAGTAACTAGTAATCCGCGTTGCTCTCACTAAAGCGCATACCCGTATGGATATCAATATATCACTCGCGCCTTTGTTTGTTACAACACGGCGATTCGAATCTAAAATTTAAATAGAAAATGGCTTGAATGAAATCATAAGAATATCTATGCTGTACACTTTTCTTTATTGCCCTGGGATTGTAGTTCAATTGGTCAGAGCACCGCCCTGTCAAGGCGGAAGCTGCGGGTTCGAGCCCCGTCAGTCCCGACGGATACAATAAAAAAAAATACATCAATTGATCCCTCCATTTTCTGTGAAAGGGAATACAAATGACAGAATTTCATTCCCAAGGATATCCTTTTTTTTATTTATTTTTTCCTTTCTATTTTTTGTTGGGGTTTATTTGTAAACTATTTGTAAACGGTGAAAGTGGAAAAGCAGTCAGATGATACATCATCAGATGATTGTACAAGGAAGGCGGTAGATTATCGAAAAGAAAGAGTGGAAAAGAATATATAGAAATAAAGGAAAGGAATTCTTTTGATTGGGCCAGGAATACAATTTTGTATTCGGTGTGGATAAAAGAGCTTCCTATGTTATACTATTCAATTCTCGACGGTGAATCGATTTGATAGCTTAGATATTGTTATTCATGATATTGATCCGATTCGATGTCATTGAAATGTAAGTCATCGCATTGAATTTACAAGCGACAAATTTATCATCTCTATGGGATTAAATCCCGAGTTATTGCGAAGTAAAAAAAACAATGAAATTATGGAAGTAAATATTCTCGCATTTATTGCTACAGCGCTGTTCATTCTAGTTCCTACCGCCTTTTTACTTATAATATACGTAAAAACTGTCAGTCAAAGTGATTAATTTGAATGAAACTTGACTTTTTATCAAGGATTTAAGAAAAAAAGGATTCCAATTTCACGTCTTAAATAAATTAAATAAAATGAATGGACTAGAATCAGCAGTATCCTATCAAACTCGATAGTATGGTAGAAAAAAATATGAATCTTTCTACCATACTATCTATATCTATTATTGTAATGTATAAAGATATTGTAATGTATAAAGATACAAGCTTAATATAGATGAATCTACAATATGTATCTTCATACATGTCGATATCAATTAAATATATGTAATGTACATAGTATCTCAATTTTATTTCTTCGCTTGATCTATTTTATTTGTGTTGATTTCAATCAATCTGAAATAATTGAAAGGCAAGTCTTACGATTTTCTAATTATTTCATTTCATGGAACCGATTTTGAATTTAACTTCTTTTCTTTGATCCATGATATGAAATGAGTCAATAAAGCATGGCATAAATTAAATTCCTAAAATAATAAATAATAAATAAAACAGGGGGTAAGTGTGCAATATGTGACTACACTAAGGCAAGATCTTATTAAATAAAAGAACTACTTTTTTTCTCTTTGAACAGTAACAGTAAAGAGGGAAGGAAATAAAAACAAATAAATACAGAAAAAAAAAAGGGGGGGTTCCTTGTCCCTCATTGTCCATATATAACTCTGGTAAGAGCTGGTTCATCAAAATAGAAAATTTAGGAAGAATTCTTTTTTTTTTTTTTTAATAAATTGCCTATCATCCGTATCCCTTTTACTTTCGAAATACGAACATGGGAATTATTGAAATGTTTGTTTGATTTTGATTGAAAGGGTATTATTCATAGAATACATTACTCCACTATAATCCAAGAATTTCGAAATGAAGACTAATAAAATAGTTAAAAAGGCTTTGCAAAACGATCTAGAAAACAATTGATACGGTTTGATTCCTCAACCCAATTAGAAGTACCCCTAGAGTCCACTTCTTCCCCATACTACGAGTGAAAGGGAAAATGTAAAGACTACCATTAAAGCAGCCCAAGCAAGACTTACTATATCCATGTGTATTATGTCCCCTATTTCTATGAATATGAAACAAATAGGAAGGAATTTTTCCATTATTGTTCACTAATAATAGTGGAATTACCGGCGCAGAGTCAAAAAGAAAAGGGAATTCTGACACACCACCGTTGATGAAACACTTCAATAAATCCGCTTATAACAAGTGATTTCTAGTAAAATCGAGAACCATTAAGCACAAGCAAAATACGCAGTAACACTTTTGGAAGTATCAAAAGAATGTTACTCACATGTAGCAATAATAAGACTTCTTCTTTCTTTTGGTGTCCCTTATTAAGTAAAAGCCAATTATCCATCCAATCTAATATTGATTGGATGCCTGAACACTCAGAGACTTTCATCAGTCTGTATACAAAGTATCTTCCAACCCTTCTACAACCATTCATTAGTTAATTAAACACTCCCGTTATCCAATCTAATTCAAGACTCCGATAGTAGCCCCTCTATTAGTGGGGGAGGGGCTACCATATCAAGATTTACTGATTCCCTTCCACTACTCTAGTTTTTCCTTGAATCCTAGACGTAAGGATTTACA